TCCGAAAGCTTTTCTTTTTAGTTATAATGCCAAAATCTCAAGTCGGCTCACTCGTCTTTTCTCTTGATCCTTCCAGGCCTCTTGAATATTCTATTATTTACTTCATTTTGTTTATTTTTATTTGTGTATGTAATGCGATTGATTTTATTTTACTGTTGTTTTTTTATTATTATCGTTATTGATAGGAATTTTCTTGTTAAGACCCTATGAATCAATTGAAAAACCTCAGATTCATACCAGAACCACGATGATTTTCAAAAAAACCTTTTATCGAAGTCCAAAAATTCCCTGAGTAAGAACTGCTGGATCATCACTTATTCAATGACAATGAATAGATATTATGAAAAAAATCCAAAGAAACGTTTGCCCTTTGATCAAAATAAATATAAGCGGGGGCAGTTTAAAAGAATAAAAATCGTTCAATTTATTTTTCTAAATTTATTCTTCTAACTCTTTACTTTAAATTTTTTTAGTCCGGTTGCGAGGTTTAAATAGAAATATTAAGTATGAATCATAGTTCTAATACTTCAGAATCTATTTTCTATATTCCGTGTTCCAGATACTAGAATAAATATCTGACGGGGTAAAGCCATCTCTATCAAGATGACGGATCCATTTTATGTTCTGTATTATCAATAGGATCCATTATAACAAGTCACACACTCATATTCCGGAAATACAGAAACAAAGAAGTTTCACGGTCGAACTACCAAATCCAAATAGAATGGGCTAAAAATCAAAGACTTAAATGCAAAACTTTACTTTCTCGTCAAAAAAAAAACTAGTGAGTCGGTTCTTGTGAATCTAATTCTTAGCAATTTGGTCCAGTAAAATGGACGAATTATAAATCTCTAAAATAATAGAGAGAAATACCGCAAATAGAGCCATTGCAACACCCATGAAAGGAGTAGTTCCCCATCCTGGAGCTACTTTACCATATTCTGAATTCAATGGTTTCAATAAATCCCCTACAACAGTTCGTCTTGGACCAGATCTAGAACTACCCTCAACGGTTTGTGTAGCCATAAATCCTACTTTTTATTCATTGAGATCTGTTGACTTTGTATACCATTCCGCTGTAAATAAAGGATCTTACCCTATAGATCTAGATCCATTTTGGTCTTGATATTATATAATAATGGAAACAGCAACCCTAATTGCCATCTCTATATCTGGTTTAATTGTAAGTTTTACTGGGTATGCCTTATATACTGCTTTTGGGCAACCCTCTCAACAACTACGAGATCCATTCGAAGAACATGGGGACTAGTTGAAGTAATGAGCCCCCAATATTACAATATTGGAGGCTCATTGCTTCAATTGAGATAATGAAAAATCATTTCACCTTTTTAGTTGGAACTATAGGGGGTTCTCGAAAAAAGATAGCGAAAAAAATGATTCCTAAAGTCGAGACTAAGAGGAATGTATAAACCAATGCTTCCATAGATTTGATCGTGGTTTACAATTATAGCTTTCATACCTGTTTTGGGGGGATTATCTCCTGGATAAAGAAAAAGAAAGAAGAAGAGGAAAACAAAATGCAATGATTAAAATCAAGATTTCTTGAGTTCTCTATATCAATATCATAACAAAAAAAAGTCGAATCGAAAAGGAACAAACGAATGTTCTTTCTATCAGACTGCCTGTTTTTTTGTGCTTGGATCTCCAAGTTTTTGGAATGCTCCAAATTCTACTTGAGCATCCAAATCTGGATCGATACCAGCAAAAACATCTCTGAACAAGGTTCTAGCACCATGCCAAATGTGCCCGAAAAAGAAGAGCAGAGCAAACGAAGCATGTCCAAAAGTAAACCAACCCCTTGGACTGCTACGAAAAACACCATCTGATTTTAAAGTAGCACGATCTAATTCAAAAATTTCACCCAATTGAGCACGTCTAGCATATTTTTTCACAGTAGCAGGATCACTATAACTGATTCCATTGAGTTCGCCGCCATAGAATTCAACAGTTACACCTACTTGTTCGACACTATACTTCGACTCTGCCCTTCGAAAAGGAACATCAGCTCTAACAATTCCGTCTCCATCTACCAAAACAACCGGAAATGTTTCAAAAAAAGTAGGCATACGACGTACAAAAAGTTCACGCCCCTCTTTGTCTCTAAAGATAGGATGTCCTAACCAACCGACGGCTATTCCATCGCCATTGTCCATTGAGCCTGCTCTAAACAACCCCCCTTTTGCCGGATTATTCCCGATGTAATCATAAAAAGCTAATTTTTCAGGAATTTTAGACCAAGCTTCTGATAAATTTTGATTTTCGGCTAGCCCAGCACCAACTCTTCGATATATTTCTTGCTGGAAGTATCCCTGATCCCATTGATAACGAGTGGGACCAAATAATTCAATCGGGGTAGTTGCTGAACCATACCACATAGTTCCAGCAACAACAAAAGCTGCAAAAAAGACAGCAGCGATACTACTGGAAAGGACGGTTTCAATATTTCCCATACGCAATCCTTTGTATAGACGTTGAGGTGGACGCACACTAAGATGGAAAAGACCCGCTAATATGCCTAAAGTACCTGCTGCAATATGATGAGAGGCTATTCCCCCCGGAACAAAAGGATCAAAACCTTCCACACCCCATGCGGGATTTACGGATTGTACCCTTCCTGTTAGTCCATAAGGATCGGACACCCATATTCCAGGACCAAACAATCCTGTTACATGAAATGCGCCAAAACCAAAACAAGCCACCCCTGCAAGAAATAAATGAATTCCGAAGATTTTTGGCAAATCCAACGAAGGTTTTCCAGTACGTTCATCACAAAAGATTTCTAGATCCCAATAGACCCAATGCCAGATAGCCGCCAAAAAGCACAAGCCCGAAAACACAATATGTGCCGCGGCCACACCTTCATAACTCCAAATACCTGGATTCGTTATAGTCCCTCCTGTTATGTTCCAACCCCCCCAGGAATTGGTTATTCCTAAACGAGTCATGAAGGGTATAACGAACATACCCTGTCTCCACATTGGGTCAAGAACAGGGTCAGAGGGATCAAAAACTGCTAATTCATATAGAGCCATCGAACCGGCCCAACCAGCAACTAGAGCTGTATGCATTATATGGACAGAAAGTAAACGGCCGGGATCATTTAATACAACGGTATGAACACGATACCAAGGCAAACCCATGAAAATACCTCTTATATCAAAAAAAATAGACACTATGTAACTTTATTGCACTATAAAAACTATACTACGGACCCTCCCCTTTCAGTAAATTATCTCGCATAATCTCGCATAAAGAATTCATATTTGTTCTAGTTTTTTAGTAATAATGGAACATGGAACAATTATATTCATTCGTAGGAACAAAAAGAAGCAGATCTATTCTATACCCGATAAGTAACAATACGCAATGGTGGTGGGGGGTTACTTTATTTTATATGAGTGTTTCTATTCTATATGGGTGTTTTTATCAGTGAATGCAGACATATTCAAGAACGACCTATTCGTCCAAACTTTCCTTTATTCATTCCAATTTCCTCTTCATGTCTGGTTACCGGATCTTATGGAAAGGGCCTACCCCTAATTTCCGCTCTTATAAATGCTGCTACTAATGATTTTTAGCAAACAAAATAAATTCATTCTTTCTCACGTTCTCACACCAAAGCAAAGTAAGATAGAGAACTGCATCCTTTTCCATTTTATGCCAGTTGGTGTTCCAAAGGTACCATTTGTAGTTCCTGGAGATGAGGATGCATCTTGGATTGACTTATATAATCGACTTTTTCAAGAAAGACTACTTTTTTTAGGTCAAGAGGTAAACAGTGAAATATCGAATCAACTTGTAGGTCTCATGGTATATCTCAGTCTAGAGGACAAGACCAAAGATTTATATCTGTTTATAAATTCTCCGGGCGGAGATGTAATATCTGGAATGGCAATGTTTGATGCTATGCATTTTGTAGAAGCAGAAGTACAAACAGTATGCGTAGGATTAGCCGCTTCAATGGCATCTCTTCTTTTGGTAGGAGGAGAAATTACCAAACGTCTAGCATTTCCTCACGCTTGGCGCCAATGATTCTTATTTCTAGATAAAAAGAAGACTATGCCTACACCAATATTAAGTAAAAAAAGCATGGCACTTCGAGTTCGATATGCAAAAATAATTTTTTTTTTTCAAAACCATTAGATTATATATCGAAAGAGTAGTATGAAAAAGGGGTATTTACCATTTTATCTGATCTATCAGGGGCCTTTTTTAGTGTCACAATCTTTTTTTGTTTTTACACCATAAAACTTTGAACAATATTTAATTTTTATTAATTATTTCAAAAAAGAAACTTCGGGATTGCTGAATAACAGACTAGACGAAATAGAAATAAGAGAGCAACGGAATCATCATAGTCTATAAAAAATATTCTAAAACAAAAAAGAAAGGTGGTTTTTGGATTATTTACTGATCTGGGTCTAATAGACCCGGTATATTTTCAATTTCTTCGCTTCGAGGGAAGATAAAAATGAATTTCATATTTGCTAGTAGAGCCGTATGCTATATAAAACAGAAAGAAGATGCCTGCCTGTACGGCTTTACATTTTATCTTCATTAGTTTACATCCCTTAGCCTATGATCCAATTCAAGATAAGGAGAAACCCTTATAATGTGATATTCTATATTATCAGGGTAATGATCCATCAACCTGCTAGTTCTTTTCAGGAGGGACAAACAGTAGAATGTATGCTGGAAGCGAATGAATTACTGAAAATGCGCGAAACTATTACACAGATTTATGCACAAAGAACAGGCAAACCTTCATGGCAGATATCCAAAGACATGGAAAGGGATCTTTTTATGTCAGCAGAAGAAGCCCAAGCCTACGGAATTGTGGATATGGTAGCGGATTCTGTTTGAATCAAAAATGAGGACAAAGGATTTCTCATAAATACACGATCTGAGTTTATCTTTTTTAAATCCTTACCTACGTAGACCCATACCAAAGATATTTTATAGAATCTAAAAAATTCATAATGAATCTAAATACTTCATAATTCTCGGGTTAGGATAAATCTAAACCAGCTCATTATATATATATAACTCACCATGCCAACTATAAAACAACTTATTAGAAACACAAGACAGCCAATCCGAAATGTCACAAAATCTCCCGCTCTTCGGGGATGCCCTCAGCGCCGAGGAACATGTACTAGGGTGTATGTGCGACTCGTTTGTTTAGATCATAGACTAAAAAAAAATCTATTCTATTAATATAATAAGAATTGTGTATAAAATTTATGGTTTCGATTGGTGCAAACCGAATCACTTTAATTTTCAAATTAAGATGAAAAAGACTTTCCCATTGGTAACAAATGGTTATCCATTAAGCGGGAAAAATTTCAAATAAAGAAAAATTATGCCCTAAATTTTGCAAGAACGGACTAAGAGGGTCAACTACCCAGCTAATCTTCATACTTAAATACCGTTACTGTATAGCTAGATTTCTTTGTGAAAGACCTATTACTAGATATTTCATGGGTAGAGCCCATGAGTGTGAACTGTACAAGTTAACAATAACATTGATTAAATGAAGATTCAATGAAGGAAGGGGCTCCGGTGTATAGAGAGGACCTCACCGTTTAAAACGTAATCATAGAAACGATGGAACCCACCATTTCTTTCTCCATTTCTATTTAATTAACTAGGTTTTTTTAATACCTAGTATCAATACTATTTATTCTTTCGAGGTTAAATGCTTAGAAAAAAGAAAAAAATCGTGGTTGGGAAGGTTATAGTAGCAAAAGCCATTGGAATTATTATTTTATACATTGGAAGAATCCCTTTTTGTTATTAATAGACTAGGAAGGATAAAAGAATAACTGAAAATCAAATAGTTATTCATCAAAGTCTCATTTATTCAATGACCAGAATTAAACGAGGATATATCGCTCGAAAACGAAGGACAAAAATTCGTTTATTTACATCAAGCTTTCGCGGAGCTCATTCAAAACTTACTCGAACTATGTCACAACAGAAAATAAAAGCTTTGGTTTCCGCTAATCGGGATAGAGATAGGAAAAAAAGGGATTTTCGCAGTTTGTGGATCAGTCGAATAAATGCAATAATTGGCCAGAATAAACAAATATACTATATTTATAGTAAATTAATGTCTAATATGTACAAGAGGCAATTACTTCTTAATCGTAAAATAGTTGCACAAATAGCTATATTAAAGGGGAATTGTCTTTTTATGATTGCCAACGATCTCATAAAAAACTAAAAATTCCCCGGAGACTCAACTCCGGGAAGGTGGTAGAATAGAAGCGATTTGTATGATAAAATAGAATTCATATGACAAAGTCATCAAAATAAATAAACAACCGCGCTCAAAAAAAAAAAAAAAGATTTATTCTTCTTTACCTATTCTCTTTTTTCTTACACCGCAACAACCCCAATTGGATTGTCGTAGTTTTCGAACAAAATATCAATCCACATTGTCATTGAGTTTAGATTCCAAATTGAATTCAATTGAAGAGTAACTCTATTTTTTTTTTTTTTTAAGAACAGTCGGAGTAGTTCTAGTGGTCGACTCGCTTTTTTCAAACTTTTTTTTTTCATTATTAACAAAAGGTAATGAATTTACAAAAGGTAACAAAGATAAAATACGAGCTTGTTTTATAGCAATCGTAATTAATCGTTGTTGTTTTAAGGTCAATCTATTCACGCGTCGAGATAATATTTTTCCTTGTTGACTAATGAATCGATAAAGTAAACTCATGTTTTTATAATCAATTCGATCCCCCGATTGGATCGGGGACAAACTCCTACGAAAAGATTGCTTAGATTTAAGAAAGAGTCGCTTAGATTTATCCATGGTTTTTTTATTCCTATACCGAAAATCCCATTTCTTATAAAAATTGATTTATATTCTTAATTTTTTTATATATTTTTGTTAATATGTTTGTTATATATATGCTATAAAAATTGATATTTATATATATATTTAATTAATTAAATTAATAAATAATATATATATTTTAATTTAAAATATAATTTTTAGAATATATCTTCCTTCTATCTGAAAAATTATTTTTCATCTGTAAGGGTAACACACAAGCGATCCATTTTCTCTATTTCTTTATCTCTGCGTGAATCGTATGTTTGCAACAAAAGGGACAGAATTTTCTCAATTCCAATCGACTAGGCGTATTGTGTCGATTCTTTTGAGTAATATATCTAGAAATCCCCCTTGATTCCTTATTAACACTCTTTTTATCACAATTGGTACATTCCAAAATAACTGTAATTCGGATATCTTTACCCTTGGCCATGAACCTCCTTTGGTTTTTTGATTCACTTAACTCTTCGATTTTCGGATTTGAAGCGAAGAATAAAAAAGGAACGAAAAAAAGTATAAGTTGATAATTCAAAATCAAATTATCAAATATTTTGTTCCAATTTATTTTTTATAGTACAGTAAAAATTCAGTAATAAAATGATTTCGAACTATATTTCGAATCGCAGTACAGTATTTCATTTTTCATTGAAGTTAAGTATTTTCTATGATATTATTGCCCCCGCCCTAGTATTCCAATTCCATTTGTGGTCTCACTCTATTATAAATAGCAATGGAATTGAATAAATAATTCAATTCCATTGAAATGAAACCTGGCAAAAATTCCGAGTTTCACTGAGGCCAAATCCATCTTTCTCTTTCTTTCCAACTTATTCTAATTCGAAAAAAAAAGAAGTAATTAATCACAGATATTTGATTTGATCTCTAATCTTCGTCACACCTTCCAGTGCCAATAACAATAACTAGAATTAAAAAAAGGGGAATATCAATGCATCCGGGAATAAACGATTGATTTCTATCAAGAGACCTGCTAAAACCGCGAACCATAGAGTACTTGCCACCGGTGCCACAGAGAGATATGTTTTTAGATCTCGCATTTCAAATCCTCCTTCGTTTTTTTTCTTGTAATTTGTAATACATAATTACATTACATATAGGAATATAATCAAATGATTATTTTATTAAAAATCACTTGCATTTGTCGGGGGAAATCCGAATTCAATTTGAATTGTATAACGATTCATTCATTAGATTAGATATTTTTTTTTATTTAATTCTATATATTATTAATAATATTATTTTAACTATATTTTTCTATTCTATAATATAATGAATTTTTTGAAATTATGAATGTTATTATTATAATATAGATAATATAGAAATAATAAGAATATTTTTTCTTATTCTATTTTTCATATTTCAAAAAATTTTTGATATTTAGATTCTTTATATATATTCTTTTTTTTATATTCTTTAGTTATTATTATTATACTCTACTCTATATCTATATATTCTCTTTAATTTAATTAAATATTTGGATTCTATAGAATATAGAAATAGAATAATTTGTAATATAATTTGTAATACATAATTACATATAGTTCGATATTATTTTATAGGATAGGATATGAGAAAGTAAAAAAAAAAAGAAAAAAAAATAGAAGGATATTATATATATATAACGAAAAAAATGTGGAAAACAAGACAAAGATTCTTTAGAATGAAATTGGAAACCCAAAGAAAGGGATGTAGCGCAGCTTGGTAGCGCGTTTGTTTTGGGTACAAAATGTCACAGGTTCAAATCCTGTCATCCCTATCCCATACTATTAGTTATCATATGAGCAGTAAAAATAGATAAATTGAGACGGATTCAAATTGGACATACTAACTCAATAGCAATCGTTATCCATAGTTCACTATGGATAACGATTGCTATTGAGTTAGTATATGCATGCAAGATGTATTAGCATCACATAAAATAAATTTTTTATGAAAAAAAAAAGCGCTCTTAGTTCAGTTCGGTAGAACGCGGGTCTCCAAAACCCGATGTCGTAGGTTCAAATCCTACAGAGCGTGATTACATTATTGTTATATCGAGAATGACACGGAAATAATGGCATAACAGTCTAATCTAAAGTCTGAATTTGACCTCATATTTCGTTGTTTTAGGATTAAAACAACGAAATATGAGGTCAATAAACAAAGGAGATGTTACTTAATCAAAGATCCAATTGATCACCACGTCGATATTGTAAATATGCCGTTACAAATAATCCAGCCAAAGTAATAGGGATTAGACCTAAGACGATTCCAAATAGAAAAACTTCAATCATTTGAATTTTTTTGAACGGAAAAAAAGGGAGGGTAATATCTATCCTTCAATATGAATCTTTATTTACCATGAGTCTCAATCACGAAGAATTGGAAATTTACATGATAAGTAACTATGGAATATCTAGAATATTTCAAAATTTCGAATCGAATTCATCTAAAAATTTCAAATCAAAATCAAATAAGTCGTATCTTATTCAGACTGATAAAAATACCTGCGGTTATAGTTAAAACTGCTAGTAGAAAACCGAAATAACTGGTTATAGTGGGCATAAGGAAACTAAATGAAATATGTTCTTTTTATACATATGTTTATAAAGCACTTTCCTAAGTTTCCATTTTTGTTTTGAGATTAAAAAAAAAGAAGCAAAAAATACCACGTGAAAGATACAATTGAAAATAATTGATTCATCAATCAATTATTACGAACGAACAAAAAGAAAAATAGAGTGAAATAGGTACGAAATCAATTCATCATCTTTGACATCTACGCATCCTGTGATTCCAAATCAACAGATTTACTCGTGAGTTTAGTAATATAAACTAATGGAATGAAACTTTTTTCATTTTTTAAAATGAAAAAAAGAAGGGGTTCGAACAACAAAGATCTTCGACAACCACAAAAAGTATATTTCTAGATTTCACATCTAATTGAATTGTAGAAATTTTATAATTTCCTTCATGAATTATTAGAAATCAATGCATTCGATTCATATTAAAATGGATTCTCAGTTTCTAGTCCGAAGCTAATAATGAATGTGTAGAACCCTCATCTTATACTCTTACACTTTGAGGAATTTTCTATTCAGTACATCCAAACAACCATCAAGGAAAAAAGAAAGAAAT